TGGACCTTTGATTAAATTAATTAACATCTTTTTTTTTTAATTGACCTCCTCTCCTCTTTTCTTTAATCCAAAGGAGGTCAAATTAAGATTACTCTTCAATTATTTAAGTGTAATTTTCGGACTAACCTAACCAAGACTGGAATCACGCTCTGTAGGATTTGAACCTACGACATCGGGTTTTGGAGACCCACGTTCTACCGAACTGAACTAAGAGCGCTTTCTTATCTTCTTATCATTATCACACTAGCTAAAACTAAAAAAAAAGAAGAGGATTTTTTTTCTAACCCGAATACATCTTGTATGCATAAGACTATCATATAGAATATGATAGAATAAAATAAAGATTATGTATGCCTGATTTTAATCGATTTCAATGAATCCCTCGTTACTGCTCAGACGAGAAGTAATAGGTAGGGATGACAGGATTTGAACCCGTGACATTTTGTACCCAAAACAAACGCGCTACCAAGCTGCGCTACATCCCTTTCAATTGGTCTACAGTGTCATTTTATAGAATCCCTGTCTTGTTTTCAAAATCCTTATTTTTTCCATTGATATATCCAAGTTATCTTGACATTTTTTTTTATTCTCATGTAACATATAATAATAATAGAAGGCTTATATACACATGAATCTGAAACCCATCGTAAAAAATAACTAAAAAAAAGGAATATTTTTTTGGAATGCTCAGTCGGAAGGGACGTCTTTTTCGGTTTTAAGAAAAGGAAAATCTTATCTACCGAATCATTGTAAATTTCAATTGGAATTAGGAATTCCGTGTACAAATACAAGCGGTCCTTAACTACTTACATATATATATTATATCGGATCATATATGGATTACCATTAGGCATTACAATAAATAATACAATAAATAAAAAGAAGGAGGATTTAAAATGCGAGATCTAAAAACATATCTTTCCGTGGCACCGGTACTAAGTACTCTATGGTTTGGGGCTTTAGCAGGTCTTTTGATAGAGATCAATCGTTTATTTCCGGATGCGTTGACATTCCCTTTTTTCTCATTCTAGTTCTTGACATGGGAAGGGGTGAAGAAGATTAGAGATAGAATCAAAAGATTTGTGACTAATCCCTCCCCCTCTTTTTTTTTTTTTAGATAAAATAGAATTCAATACAATATAATAAGTAGAAGTATAATAAAGAAAGGAGGAAAGAGAAATAAAAAAGTAGATTCAACCTCGGCAAAATTCGGGTTTAGTCTCCAATTCCATTTAGAAATAATATTGTGAGAACAGAAATGTGTCTAGGGCAAGAAGATCATACAAGATCTTTTAATGAAATACTGTACATTGAATCGAATTCGATTCAAAATATACCTAAATATTAGTTTGTTGTTTTACTTCTTATTTTTTTTATTTCTTTTTTCGGGGAAAGTAGAAGAGTTGGTTGAATCAAAAACGCAAAGGAGGTTCATGGCCAAGGGTAAAGATGTCCGAGTAACGGTTATTTTAGAATGTACCAACTGTGTTCGAAACGGTCTTAATAAGGAATCAAGGGGTCTTTCCAGATATATTACTCAAAAGAATCGACACAATACGCCTAGTCGATTGGAATTGAGAAAATTCTGTCCCTATTGTTACAAACATACGATTCACGGGGAGATAAAGAAATAACTCGAATCAAGTGCCTGTGTGTCACTCTTACAAGGAACACGAAAAGGACATATTCTATATATACCATATTATTCTATTTCTATATATTCGAGTTAACATAATTTAACTAACTAAAAAAAAAAAAAGCCAAATCAAATCCTATATTTTGAATTCAAAATCTTTTTGGATCAGATTGAAATAGGATTTTGGGGATAAGGAATAAACAAACCATGGAAAAATCCAAGCGACTCCTTCTTAAATCCAAGCGATCTTTTCGTAGGCGTTTGCCCCCGATCCAATCGGGGGATCGAATTGATTATAGAAACATGAGTTTAATTAGTCGATTTATTAGTGAACAAGGAAAAATATTATCTAGACGGGTAAATAGATTAACCTTAAAACAACAACGATTAATTACTATTGCTATAAAACAAGCTCGTATTTTATCTTTGTTACCTTTTCTTAATAATGAGAAACAATTTGAAAGAAGCGAGTCGACCTCCGGAGCTACTGGTCTTAGAACCCTAAATAAATAAAAAAAAAAGTAGACTTACTTTACTCCTCAATTGAACCCAAATTCAAATCCGAACTCAAACACAGATTGATATTTTGTTCGAAAAATTGTAAGAAAAAAAATTGGGGAAGAAGAAGAAATCTTTTTTTATTGGATATTGGACATATTCGCTCATTTAATTTTGAGCGACTTTATCATATTCTCTTTATCATACTAATTTCTACTCTACCTTCCCGGAGTTCATTCTCCAGCGAACTCCATTTAAAATATTCTGACGAATTCCTTACAATTTCCTTTTTTATTTTATGATCTCATTAGAAATCATATAAAGACAATTCCTATTTAATATAGCTATTTGTGCAAGTATTTTACGATTAAGAAGCAACTGTCTCTTGTACAGATTGTGTATTAATCTACTATAACTATAGAATACTCTATTCTCGCGAATTACTGCATTTATCCGAGTGATCCACAAACGACGAAAATCTCTCTTTTTCCTATCTCTATCTCGATGAGACGAAACCAAAGATCTTATTTTCTGTTGAATAATTGTTCGAGTAAGTCTTGAACGAGCCCCCCCAAAGCTTGATGCAAATAAACGAATTTTTGTTCTACGTCTCCGAGCTATATATCCTCGTCTAATTCTAGTCATTGAATAAATGAAACTTTCATGAATAACTAATTGATTTCCTTTCTTTCAGTTATTCTTTTCCTAGTTTATTAATAACAAAACGGATTCTTCCAATGTATAAAATAGAAATTCCAATGGCTTTTGCTACTATAACCTTCCCAACCACAATTTGTCTTTTTTTATAGGCATTTCACCTCGAAACGAGTATTGATACTAGGTATCAAAAAACAGAAAAAAGTAATAAATAGAAATGAATAATGAAATAGTGGATTCCATCGTTTCTATGGTTATGTCTTAAACGGTGAGGTCCTCTCTATACACCGGAGTCCCTTATTTCATTTAATCAATGCTATTAGCAACTTGCACAGTTCAAATTCTTTGGCTCTACCCATGAATTATCTAGTAATAGGTCTTTCACAACGAGATCTACCTATACAGTAACGGTATTTAATTATGAAGATTGGCTGGGTAGTTGACCCTCTTAGTCCGTTTTTGCAAGAGTATAGGCATAAGATTTCGGCTTTGAAAATAGGATTTCCCCGCTTAATGGATAACTATTTGTTACCAATGAGGAATGTTTTCTCATCGGAAACCATAAATTTCATATACAATAGAAAAGAATTGAATAGATCTTTTTTTTTAGTTTTCGATATATAGATATAGATAGTGAATGGCCTTCTTCCTTCCCTTTTATACTATTGACTAGTACTGATCATTGATACTGGAAAATTTCTTTCCCTTTTTTCTCCCAATGGTGATCTGAACGAGTCGCACATACACCCTAGTACATGTTCCTCGACGCTGAGGACATCCCCCAAGAGCGGGGGATTTCGTAACATTTCTGATTGGCTGTCTTGTGTTTCTAATAAGTTGTTTAATAGTTGGCATGTTGAATCGTATACATAATAAATGGGCTGGTTTAGATCGATCCTAACCGGATGATTATGAATTACTTCTCTATTTAATAGATGAATAGAATATTAGTAAACCCGTTCATAAGTAAGAAGATAAAATCTCAAATCGGCGATTTTCGTCAACTTAATGCTATTTTTTTTTTATTCACTCGCTACAAGATCAACAATTCCATGAGCTTGGGCTTCTGTTGCTGACATAAAAACATCCCTTTCCATATCTTCGGATACAACCCATAAGGGTTTGCCCGTTCTTTGTACATAAACTCTTGTGATGGTTTCGCGCAGTTTCAGTAGTTCTTCTGCTTCCAGGATAAATTCTCCCGTTTGCGCCTCATAAAAAGAACTCGCAGGTTGATGTATCATTACCCTGATAATATAACAAATGGTTCCTCTATCTCGCATGATGAGGTGAGGAGAAGAGATAAAGAATAATAAAAAAAGAAAGATAGAATTGAGCAACCGTACAGGCATCCTTTGCGCATTGCATACGGCTATCCAATGGAATTCACTTTACCTTCCATTTCCATCGAAGAAAGAGAAAAAAATATAGATATAGGGTTTATCCGATTCAGATCGGCAAATGATCCAATTACCATCCTTCCTTTCGGAGCAGTTAAAAAATACTATGATGGCTCCGTTGCTTTTTATATATTTCTCTCGTCTGTGATTCAGCAATCCCAAAGTTTCTTTTTTTTTTTTTCGTACTCTTTCATAACAATAACATAAATATTGTTAAAGGTTTTCTGTTGTGAAAACAAAAAAGTTTGTGACGCTGAAATGGTAATGGTCACCGATAAATAAGAAAAAATCGAGAATACCCTTTATTTTATACTAATTTCATACTACTCTTTCGATATATAATCTAATGTTTTGAAAAAAAAAATTTCTCATATCGAATTCGAAGTGCCATGCTATTATTACTTAATATTCCTATTTCATATGGCGAAGGCATAGTCTTTTTTTTTTTGTTCTTAAAAAACTCATTGGCGCCAAGCGTGAGGGAATGCTAGACGTTTGGTAATCTCTCCGCCGACCAGGATAAAAGATCCCATTGAAGCGGCTAATCCCATGCATATTGTATGCACATCGGGTTGCACAAATTGCATAGTATCATAAATAGCTACTCCGGGGATTACCCATCCGCCAGGAGAGTTTATAAACAAATACAGATCCTTGTTATCATTCTCTATACTGAGATATACCATAAGACCAATAAGTTGATTCGAAATCTCGCTATCAACCTCTTGGCCTAAAAAAAGTAATCTTTCTCGATAAAGTCGGTTGATTAGGATAAAATTTGTATCCCTTAAGAGCCGTACATGCACCTT